GAGCGGTTACGTATCTAGGACCCCTTACGCAAATCGACGCGTCTCTAACTCCATAGAGATTACTTCTCAATACAATTTCTTTCAAATTTAGTAAGATTTCATGTACTGATTCCTCAATACCTACTATCGTAGAATATTCATGTGGCACCTTCTCAGATTTTGCACGTGTGATACATGTTCCTTCTATTTCTCCAAGTAAAGCCCTTCGCATGGCAATACCGATGGTATCAGCTTGACCTTTCATAAGTGGTGACAGAATGAAACGACCATAATAAAGACGCTTACTGTCTACTCTTGATTCAACACACTTCCACTGTAGTGTTCGAGTGGATCCCGCTACTTCCTCTCGAACCATACTATACTAGTATTATTATTTGATCATTGAATCATTTATTTCTCTTGAAATCGGTTTAATTCTTATTTCTACACACGTCTTTTTTTAGGAGGTCGACATCCATTATGTGGCATAGGTGTTACATCACGTACGAAACTTAATAATATACCACTTCTACGAATGGCTCGTAATGCTGCATCTCTTCCGAGACCAGGACCCTTTATCATAACTTCTGCTCGTTGCATACCCTGATCAACCACTGTACGAATAGCATTTACCGCTGCGGCTTGAGCAGCATAAGGTGTTCCTCTTCTTGTGCCTTTGAATCCAGAAGTACCAGCGGAGGCCCAAGAAACTACCCGACCTCGTACATCTGTAACAGTTATAATGGTATTGTTGAAACTCGCTTGAACATGAATAACGCCTTTTGGTATTCTACGTCCATTCTTACGTGAACCAATACGCCCATTCCTACGTGAACCAATTCTTGGTATAGCTTTTGTCATATTTTATCATCTCATATTTATGAGTCAGAAATATACAAAAAGAAAAGATACGGAGATATCCATTTCATGTTAAAACAGACCCTTTACCTTATTTTTACGTATCGTACTTATTTTCGAATTTTTGAAAGTAAAGTTCTTTTTTAGAAAGATTACCCTTGTCTCTGTTTATGTTTCGGATTGGAACAAATCACTATAATTCGTCCACGCCTGCGAATCAGTCGACATTTTTCACAAATTTTACGAACGGAAGCCCTTATTTTCATATTTTTTATTCCTTACCTTAATTCTGAATCCACTTCTTGGAAGAGAATAAGTCTCTTGAATTTTTTTTTTGAACTTCGAATTGTATACCCATGGTTAAAAAAATAACCTAATCGTTCGAATCTTTGTTGCGAAGTCGATAAATTATACGTCCCCTGGTGGAATCATAACGACTTACTTCAATTTTTACTCTATCTCCCGGTAGTATCCGTATAAAACTGCGCCGGATCCTCCCCGAAACATATCCTAGAATTAGATCTTCATTATCTAAACGGACCCGGAACATACCGTTGGGAAGTGATTCAGTAATTAAACCCTCATGAATCAATTTTTGTTCTTTCATTCCAGGTAACCTCCTTGAAGTATCAACTAATGGAGGAAGAGTTATATAACTCACTTTTCCTCTCTATTTTACAAATAGGAAGTTAGAGATCAAATTCGGATACCAGAGGTGTAAGATTACCATATATAACACAAAATTTCTCCTCCAATTCTTTCTAGTCGAGCTTCTCGATCTGTTATTATACCTCGAGAAGTAGAAAGAATTACAATTCCCATTCCACCTAAAATCTTAGGAATTCGTTGATAGTTGGAATAAATTCGTAAGCCGGGTCGGCTGATACGCTTTAAAATGGTTCTAGTTTTATATATTCCTTTTCTGGTTTTTCTATGTCGCAGAGTTGAAACCAAGAAATATTTGTTACTTTCCTGATGTTTCCGAACGTTTTCAATAAAACCTTCTCGTAGAAGTATTTTAACAATGTTTTCGGTAATATTTGTAGATGCTATTCGAACCCTTCCTTTTTTATCCATGTCAGCATTTCTTATAGAAGTTATTAGATCGGCAATAGTGTCCCTACCCATGACGAACTATAATTATAGGTTCCTCCTAATTTTGATATAATCAACATGTTTCCTTTTTTTTTTTCTTTTTTTTTTATAAAGTATATACGTGAGACACAATCTACTAATTTGATCTATTTGATCTATTTCAGATACCCTACTATATCATAGTTTCATCTACTACTATTTATAATACTTCGGGAGCTAATGAAACTATTTTAGTAAAATTCAACTGTCTCAATTCTCGAGCGATTGCACCAAAAACTCGAGTTCCTTTTGGATTTCCTTCTTGATCAATGACAACTGCAGCATTGTCGTCATATCGTATTATCATACCGTTTTCACGTTTGAGTTCTTTACATGTACGTACAATTACAGCTCTAATTACTTCTGATCTTTCTAGAGGCATATTGGGAACTGCTTCTTTGATTACAGCAACAATAACATCACCAATATGAGCATATCGGTGATTACCAGCTCCTATGATTCGAATACACATCAATTTTCGAGCTCCGCTGTTATCCGCTACATTCAAAAGGGTCTGAGGTTGAATCATATCATTTTTATTTCAATCTGTTATTTCAATGAAAAGTATGAAAGAAAAAAAAGAAATATTGTCAGTCCAGAAATAAATAAACCTGCGTTTTTTCATCCCCAATACCCCTTTTTGTTTAGTTCTACATCTCTATCCTGAAATAAGAAATTGAGTTCGTATAGGCATTTTGCGCGCAGCTATTGAGATAGCTGCTCTAGCTACAGTTTCGGATACTCCACCCATTTCATAAAGTATTCGACCCCGTTTAACAACGGATACCCAATATTCAGGGGATCCCTTCCCCGAACCCATACGTGTTTCCGCGGGTCTTACTGTAACAGGTTTGTCGGGAAATATACGTACCCATATTTTTCCACCACGACGCGCATATCGTGTCATTGCTCTTCGCCCTGCTTCTATTTGTCTAGCTGTAATCCAAGCAGGTTCAAGTGCCTGAAGAGCGTATCTGCCGAAACAAATATGATTGCCTCGACAAGATATTCCTTTCATTCTTCCTCTATGTTGTTTACGAAATCTGGTTCTTTTGGGGTTATAGTCGATGGTTGTTTCTTAATTCCATCTCTACTGCAGAACCGGACATGAGAGTTTCTTCTCATCCAGCTCCTCGCGAATGAAAGGATTCAAATTCAATAATATTATAGATACACATTAATAGGTACACATTAATAGATAATACACCAAGTAATGGCTTTTATTGATATTTAATTTCTTACATAGGAAGGAAGATGTAGATACAAGATATACAATACAGCTAGACGTGTGTGTACATTTATGTATCTTTATAGATAATGTAATGTTTCTCTTTTTTATTTTTATAACATAACGAATCCTTTCCTTTTTTTTTTACCTCTATCGAATTACGACAAAAGATTGTAATCCAATAAATAGAGGTTTCGCGGGCGAATATTTACTCTTTCCTGTTTCATTCGTAGGTTCAATTCATGACCTCTCAGAATAAATCAATTTTTTCTTGGTCCGTTCCGCCATCCCACCCAATGAATTATTAGGATTCGTTTTCAATAGAATCCTATGCAGTCACAGGTTCTGTCGTTCCCATAGCTTCTCCATTAATGGTTAGGTCTGAACTTTGCAATGGAGCTTCCAACAAAATTCGTTCCCGAGTCAATTTCCTCAGTTTTTATTAACCCGAAGGCTCTTTATTATTTTATTCTATTGTAAATTATTTCATTTTAAAATTCTTATATTTCTAATTATCTTATCAGTATTGATTATCAGTATTGATGCTTTATCACACTGCCTTTTATGACGTGATTCATAGACCATACATATTGGAATCATATATCATTGATATTTTTGTTCTTTCTATCATCCTTCCATTTATCCATATCCCTTTATTTTTTTTTCTTTACAACCCATAATCAGATTTATTTTTTCTTGAAAGAATTTCAGTTGCTACAACCATATGATAGATTCACTCATTCATATAGTGACTGTTTCTTGGGATCGCGACAATACGAAGCAATAAGTTGGTTATTAGTTTATTTTATATAATTACAAAGTTTATAGCGGGGGTCAGTCTATTTTTTTTTGAATCCCAACTTGAAACTATAAAAAAACTAACGAGTCACACACTAAGCATAGCAATTATACCAAATGATCAATCGAATTTTTATTTAACCTTATAGAATTAGAATTGTTCATTTTTTTTTTAACAGAAAACGAATGAAAGAGTTTGTCATTTTTTGTTTTATCACTGGACAGAATGGGAAGACAAGGTCGATTATTCCTCGTCTACAAATATCCAAATTTTTATACCTAATACTCCATAAATAGTTCGAATTGTATAGGAACAATGATCAATTTTAGCGCGAATTGTTTGTAGGGGAACTCTACCCTCTCTGATCCATTCGACACGTGCAATTTCTTTTCCGTCGATACGGCCTGCTATTTGCACTTGAATTCCTTTTGTATCCGTTTGTTCAGTTAATTCAATAGCTTTTTTCATTGCTTTTCGAAACGAAACTCTATTTTTTAATTGTAAAGCTATATATTCTGCAAGAATATTAGGTTGTCCATAAGGTTTTTCAACTCTTGTGATAGCAATGTTGAGTCTCCGGTTTACAGAATGAAACTCCTTTTGTACATTCATCTGTAATTCTTCGATTCCTCGTGTTTGCCCCTCTATTAATAAATTTGGGAATCCAATATAGATTATGACTTGGATCAAATCGATTTTTTTTTGAATTGTTATACGTGCAATTCCTTCGAAACCTGAGGATATTTTCCTATTTTTTTGTACATAGTTCTTGATACAATTCCGTATTTTTTCATCTTCCTGTAGACCCGCGGAATAATTTTTTGGTTGTGCGAACCAAAAGGAATGATGACTTTGAGTTGTACCAAGTCTGAAACCAAGTGGATTTATTTTTTGTCCCATATTTTTCTATTATATATATATATATTTTTTTTAATATGAATCTAAATCTTAGATTGATCTAAAAATAATTTAGATTTATCTTTTAATACAATTGTTATATGA